ATTGGGGGCAGGGCAAATAAAACGCATTTCTTGTTCTCCTCTTGCGTATGTATATATCATTCAAATAGATAAAATCGAAAATCTTGCATCTTTCTATATCTACTAACAAGGACTATTTTCCTAGGAATCCCTGCTGTTGGATCGGATTCGTTAGAATCCTTGGGGAATTTTAATAATTTTTTTTAATATCTAATTTCTTTTTGGAATCCAAAAAGAAATTAGATATTAAAAAAAAATCCGAAGCTAAGAACAACAGAAGAAGAAAAATAAGTAATAATAATAACGAAAATGGGTTCTCATACATCGATTTTCATGTAGAAAAATGACTAGGTCCGTCCTACATTTCTTGCGCTTAGTATATATACTTATTTAGTATACTTATATACAACTAGATAAGTATACTTAATATACATTTATATACGAATTCGAATCTGATAATAATTAGAATATTAATTTTCATTATTATAGGATATCTTTATACCAGTAACAGGTACAAATATTAAATCGAGGTACCCTTTCTATGACAATTCTCAACAGCTTTCCCTCCATTTTAGTGCCTTTAGTGGGCCTAGTATTTCCGGCAATGACAATGGCTTCTTTATTTATTTATCTTGAAAAAAATAAGATTTTTTAAATCCGATCGGATCAAGGTCAACTCTCATCTAGTTTTTTTTTTCAAGACTTAGCGATGCCCGAGAGCCGTTTATTAGAATAGTGTATAAGACTAAGAAGTGGCTTTCTCCGAGCATAAACGGAAGAGCTCTTATGCATGTGTAAACATGATATATAAGTAAATTTATTCTATCTATTGTCAACAATAGGTTGTGATCTGAACTCATGTCTGCAATGAAAGTCAATGTATCTATATGTATGTACCGATCTATAGGGAATCATATGAAGGGGATGTTCTGATTTTATTAGATCGAACCAATTCGATGACTTACTGCTAAGAGTTCACATCAAAATAGTACTAGTTGATGAGAGTTACTTCAAGAAACAACAAAAGTAAACTCAAATTGATTTTCTTTTGGTTATTTCCCCAATTCCAATAAAATTCAACTGGAGCTAGTATGTATGAGTTGGCGATCAGAATATATATGGATAGAATTTATAGCAGGCTCTCGCAAAACAAGCAATTTCTGCTGGGCCCTTATCCTTTTTTTAGGTTCATTGGGATTTTTAGTGGTTGGAATTTCGAGTTATCTTGATAGGAATTTGCTATCTTTATTTCCGTCTCAGCAAATAAAATTTTTTCCACAAGGGATCGTGATGTCTTTCTACGGGATCGCGGGTCTCTTTATTAGTTCCTATTTGTGGTGCACAATTACATGGAATGTAGGTAGCGGTTATGATCGATTTGATACAAAAGAGGGAATAGTGTGTATTTTTCGTTGGGGATTTCCTGGAAAAAATCGACGCATCTTTCTACGATTTCTTGTGAAAGATATTCAGTCCATCAGAATAGAAGTTAAAGAGGGGATTTACGCTCGTCGTGTCCTCTATATAGAAAGCAGAGGCTTGGGGGCCATTCCCTTGAATCGTACTGATGAGAATTTGACTCTACGAGAAATTGAGCAAAAGGCTGCGGAATTGGCCTATTTCTTGCGTGTACCAATTGAAGGTTTTTGAAAAATTAACTGAAGAATAAGAATAAAAACTTTCTCGGCAGGAGGAACCCCTCAAGACTTTTTTTTTCGAAATATGCGAGAGTTTCATTTTTACATTTTTAATAGAAAAAAGTTCTTTCATTTCGAAATGCGAAAAATATTAATATTCATTATTTGAATTTGAATCTTTCGGGCATTCATCGAAAGGGGTAATCGCTTCGAATATTTGATCAATTGGGATATCTGGAAACTATATTGTTTTGTTTTTTATTATTTCTTGATTCTAATTCGAATTGGAATGACGAATTCGAAGTGGATTCTTCTTCGATTTCTGTAGTTTTTCTACACTAGGTTCAAGAACTAACCGCCGAACCACAACTAAAAAAAACGAGACTCGATTTATAGGTGCAATACCTTGTAATAGAACTCATGCTTGATAGAAATATTAGATCGCATAGAATCAACGAATGAGGTGTGTTCATTAACAATTCACAGATGAAAAAATGACAAAAAAAAAAAAAACGAACGCATCCATTCCCCGTAGATATCTTTCATCTATAGTATTTGTAGTATTTTTGCCCTGGTGGATCCCTCTCTCATTTAATAAAAATCTGGAATCCTGGGTTACTAATTGGTGGAATACTAGTCAACCCGAAAACTTTTTGAATGATATTCAAGAAAAAGCTATTCTAGAAAAATTCATCGAATTAGAGGAATTATTCTGCTTGGACGAAATGATAAAGGAATTTACGGAAAGACGTCTAGAAAAGCTTCGTATAGGGCTCCCGAAAGAAACAATTCAATTAATCAAGATGCACAATGAGGATCATATCCATACGATTTTTCACTTCTCGACAAATACAATTTGCTTCGTTATTCTAAGCGGTTATTCGATTCTGTGTAATGAAGAACTTTTTATTCTTAACTCTTGGTTTCAAGAATTCCTATATAATTTAAGCGACACAATAAAAGCCTTTTCGATTCTTTTCGTAACCGATTTATGTATCGGATTCCATTCGCCCCGCGGTTGGGAACTACTGATTGACTATGCCTACAACGATTTTGGATTTGCTCATAATGATATTATTCTATCTGTTCTTGTTTCCACTTTTCCAGTCATTCTAGATACGTTTTTTAAATATTGGCTTTTTTCTTATTTAAATCGTGTATCTCCGTCACTTGTAGTGATTTATCATTCAATGACTGAGTGAAAAGCGATTCAATGATACAATTAGAATATTTTGGATTTTTTACATAAGCAAAGCATTCAAGCCGTACTTCCCTTACTTTCCTACCCATACAGAGGATCCGATCCCTCCCAGATTCCGGGCATCCTATATTCCAGTATAATTTTTTCAGTAAATAGCAGAATCGCGGATAGGGAACTGTATTAGTGACCTACCTAATTTTATTGTAGAAATTTTCGGGATCAACGATTGGACCATGCAAATTCGAAATACCTTTTCTTCGTTAAAGGGGGAGATTACTCGATTCATTTCCGTATCCCTCATGATATATATAATAACTCAGGCATCAATTTCAAATGCATATCCCGTTTTTGCGCAGCAGGGTTTTGAAAATCCACGAGAGGCAACTGGTCGCATTGTATGCGCCAATTGTCATTTAGCTAATAAGCCCGTGGATATTGAGGTTCCGCAGGCGGTACTCCCTGATACTGTATTTGAAGCAGTTGTTAGAATTCCGTATGATATGCAACTGAAACAAGTTCTTGCTAATGGTAAAAAGGGGTCTTTGAATGTGGGGGCCGTTCTTATTTTACCAGAGGGGTTTGAATTAGCCCCCTCCGACCGTATTTCGCCCGAGATGAAAGAAAAGATAGGCAAGCTGTCTTTTCAGACCTACCGACCCACTAAAAAAAATATTCTTGTGATAGGGCCAGTTCCTGGTCCGAAATATAGTGAAATCACTTTTCCTATTCTTTCCCCGAACCCCGCAACTAATAAAGATGCTCACTTCTTAAAATATCCAATATACGTAGGTGGGAACAGGGGGAGGGGTCAGATTTATCCCGACGGGAACAAAAGTAACAATACGGTTTATAATGCTACAGCTGCGGGTATAGTAAGCAAAATCATACGAAAAGAAAAAGGGGGATACGAAATAACCATAACGGATGCAGCGAATGGGCGTGAAGTGCTTGATATTATCCCTCCCGGACCAGAACTTCGTGTTTCAGAGGGCCAATCTATCAAACTTGATCAACCATTAACAAGTAATCCTAATGTAGGTGGGTTTGGTCAGGCCGATGCAGAAATAGTACTTCAGGATCCATTACGTGTCCAAGGCCTTTTGTTCTTTTTGGCATCTGTTGTTTTGGCACAAATCTTTTTGGTTCTTAAAAAGAAACAGTTTGAGAAGGTCCAATTGTCCGAAATGAATTTTTAGATCCGCGGATTTATCATTTATCAACATTAAGTTGGTAAAAAGAACCAAATTCTTCTTGGCAATTATGTTATGTAGAAGCAAAAAACTTACGAAAAGTCTTTTGCTTATTTCTATTCTTTTTCTACCGGATGTCGGGAAGTTCTTGTACTGCACTCCTAAATCATAGTATATATATTGTGAAGAAGGCTATTTTACTTTCACCCTTCTTTGTTTTTCCAATACAAATTGGAGGATGTCACTATTATCAGATTTAAATATCATAGAATGTGTCAATCGTTTTGATTCTATTAGAATAGAATCAAATTCGACTATAACTAGATACTAAACATAAGATAAGGAAGTGGGGAATATCGAATATAAAGAAAGTAGGGCTAAATGAGGGAAACAAGGGATTCTAAAGGGGATTATTCGTCGTACTAGTCTTCGGCACCGGAAAGGGATGTCGGAAATTCCTTTTCGGGTGTCGAAATAATAATGGTTCTTAATTCTATTCATCAAAGATTCCTATTCGTAGTTTATAAATTTTCCAGGTTTATCAGAACTCTTTTTGGATTTCTATTAAGTAGTGGGAAAACAAAAAAAAAAAGAAAGAGAAGTCATTGAGCAAATGAAACTTCTTCCATGAGCCTAGAAAACTATTTGAATTGAATAGACACTAAAATAAATAGAATAAAGTTCTACTAGTATAGAAAGGATTTGGATAATATCGGATCAACCGAAATCTATATATAGATGGATTGTGATTCTGTGATCCAGGAAAAATAAATTGAGTGATTGCTTGTTTTTTTGTAACTTTGAAAGTTTCGATAGATACTATTGGGGAACAGATGTTCTGAATCAATTAAGCAAGTTAATAAAAAAAATCATCAGAAATCAGCAAAAAATGAAATGGATTTTTTTGAAGCATCGGAAGAAGTGATCTTTTTTTCCATTTCTACGAGCAAAACAAAATATTATCCTTATTAAGAACTCAAGGGGCCCTACCCC